TAATCCATATAGGCGTATAGGAAGAAGTACTAGCAAATATATATTTTTCTATCTTATTTTTGTTGTTAATATAATCTAAATATAATAGATAAGGACTAATACTACAAAAATAAATAAAAGTATGAATGAAATATAAGATCCACTAAATTGAATTTGATGTGTGCCCATGACTCTGACACATAGCTAGAATTATTAATCTCACACAACCTCTCTCCTAAAATATAGAATTTTTATTAATGTATTTTTTTTTATTTATCTCCCTTCCTATAAATAAAATGTTAATTGATGGATTATTAACCATGTACGAGGATTCCCCCTAGCCCTAAGCATCCATGGCTGAATGGTTAAAGCGCCCAACTCATAATTGGTTAATTCGTAGGTTCAATTCCTACTGGATGCATGCTAATAGGACTGCCTTCTAATACGTATATATTATAAAAATTTAAGGTGGATCTCTTAATGTGTCCCCTATATGCATTTTGAACAAGCCGATCAAAAAACGAAGCAATGGAACATAAAAAAAATTTGATACCTAAATATTCTGTTTGATAATACACTACTTATATGTGTCTGGGTCAACCAAGCTATATCTAAATGTTTCCAAATGTTTTATATTTAAATAATATAAAAATGAGTTGCCCGGGACTCGAACCCGGAACTAATCGGATGGAGTAGATAATTTTATTGTTAAAAAAAATAAAAATCCCTCCCCAAACCGTGTTTGCATTTTTCATTGCACACGGCTTTGCCTATGTATATATCAACTATTTAAACTCAAGTTAAGTTTTTTTTTAGATTATAAGAGAAATACTTAAATAATCCGTTGAGTTAAGCCTTACTACATATACATGCTACCATAAACATTTCAAAAAAATGAGTTTTATGTTATCTCTTCATCATTTAGATTAGCGGGGATACTTTCTATTTATTGTTTATATTATTTATTATTTAATTTATACGGTCTCATAGCAAATCAGTAATGATTTGCCAGCTCATTGAGAGAAATAATATCCAAATACCAAATATGGCTTCGATATAACTTCCCTGAAGTTGAAGAAGCTTTTGAGAGGGTCAAATAAAAAACCTTTGCGTCCTCTGTAAACATTTTGTCAAATAACCCCACTCCTAATCTTTTTAAAAAAGCACGTACTGTGCTTTTATGTTTACGAGCCAAAGTTAGAGCACAAGAAAGCCTAAGTATATATTTTATTCTATATAAACTCCTTTTTTTCAAGGATCCGCTATGATAATGAGAGATATTTCTATATATATGTCCGAATCGGTCAAGAATATCATAATCTGCTAAATCCGTCCAGGCTGATTTACTCGTGGGATGGCCTAAAACGTTACAAAATTTTGCTTTAGACAATGATAGGATCATTGGAGTAATTGGCATTAGGGTATCAAACGTCTTAAAAGAATTCTCTATTATAAAAGAATTTTCGATTATTTGACTCCGTACCATTGAAGGACTTAATCGCACACTTGAAATATAGCCTAGAAAATTAAGGGAATGATTGGATAATTTATTTATATGGATCTTTCTTGGTTGAGACCAAATGTAAAAATAATATTGCCAAAATTTTATTAGATAAAATTTCCATTTATTCATCAAAAGAGACGCACCTTTTAAAGACAAAGTGGAGTTTCCTTGATACCTAACATAATGCAGTAGGGGTTCTTTGAACATCCATAGAATAGACTTAAAATCCTTATGAAAGCCTTCTAATTCTATTTTTTGATAGAAATAAATTCGTTCAATAAAACTTTTATAAGATATTGAGCGTAAATGGGAAGAGTTGTTGCGGATAAAAAGAAGGATCGATTCATATTCAAATACATGAAAGTTATATAGGAACAAGAATAATCTTTTATTTTTTTTTGAAAAAGAAAAATTAGATTTCTTTGGAATCATAAAATTATGCCAATTATGATATTCGTGAAAAAAAAATCGTAATAAATGCAAAGAAGATACATCCTTTACCCAGTATCGAAGAGTTTGAACCAAGATTTCTAGATGAATGGGGTGGGGTATTAAGAAATCTAACGCATAATTTAAACGTGAAAATTTGTCCTCTAAAAAAGGAAATATTGAATGAATTGATCGAAAATTATGAGATTTTACTATTTCTTTTCTTTCTAGGGAAGATGAAGATAGTAATTGTAGATAAAATGGAATTTCCACAACAACCAAAAATCCTTCCAGTATCTTTTGAGCATAAAAATTTGTGGTGTACCCTACAATTTTTTTTTTGTTAAAATCATTAGAAAAAAGAATAAAATGAGTTTGTTGATATACTTTAGTTATTAAATGAGTAATTAAACGTTTCACAATTAGTAAACTAAATAGATTATCATAAACCGGATTTTCAAAATAAATAGATCTATTTAAACCACGCTCATGAGCAAGTGCATAAATATATTCCTGAAAAAGAAGTGGATATATGAAGTTGTGTTGTTGAAATATATTGAATTCAAAATATATTTTGAATTTATACAT